TATGTTATATTGGTCATATCATTGTAGCAACAGAAATCTTTTTTGCATAAAAAAAACAATCCGATTATGAGTTGTGAAGCAATAAAAGTATGCGGGTAAATGGAAGGATGAAAGAAAGAGAGAGAGAAAAAGAATATGAATGATATACGATTCCAAATATGTATGTAATATGTAAGGTCTATGGGTCATCTCATAAAAGGTAGTGTAATAAAGCATCAAGACTGATGGATTCATAACTAGATGAATTTGTTCATATAACAAAAAAGCCAAGAGCCCCGAGACAACAAAGACTGAGAAGATTGACTCAAGAACAAATTTTATTAAAGGGCTCCATTGTAGAATTAAGACCTAACCATTAATCGAGAGGCGATGGGAACGAGGGAACCCGTGAATACATAATATTTCTATTTTATTGAAAACGAATCCTAATAATTCATTGGGTAGGATGGCGGAAGGAACCCAAGACCAATCCATTTATTGTGAGAGGTCGTTTCATGGGCTAACCCTAGAACCGAAACACATATTAAAAGAGTAAATATCCGCCCGCGAACGTTTCCATTTTATTATATTTCTAAATTTGAGTTGATCAAATATAATAATAGATAAAAAAAGAAAAGGCAAAACAAAATAAAAAATTTTATTCTAGAATCTATAAATACATATTTAGTTTAGTTTTCTATCAAAAGAAGATATACAAATTTATAAAATTTATAATAGATTAAATGAAATATCAAAGAATCCCGAGATTCAGTCTATTATTCAGTAAATACATCTATATTTTAAAAAATCGTTTCATTCGCGAGGAGCTGGATGAGAAGAAACTCTCATGTCCGGTTCTGTAGTAGAGATGGAATTGAGAAACAACCATCAACTATAACCCCAAAAGAACCAGATTTCGTAAACACCATAGAGGAAGAATGAAAGGAATATCTTATCGAGGCAATCGTATTTGCTTCGGTAAATACGCTATTCAGGCACTTGAACCCGCTTGGATCACATCTAGACAAATAGAAGCGGGACGAAGGGCAATGACACGAAATGCACGGCGGGGGGGGAAAATATGGGTACGTATATTTCCAGACAAACCCGTTACAGTGAGACCCGCAGAAACACGTATGGGTTCAGGGAAAGGATCCCCCGAATATTGGGTAGCTGTTGTTAAACCAGGTAGAATACTTTATGAAATGGGTGGAGTAGCAGAAAATATAGCCAGAAAAGCTATTTCAATAGCGGCGTCCAAAATGCCTATCCGAACCCAACTCATTATTTCGGGATAGAAATGTAGAATCAAAGGAAAGCGGTCTTTGTTTGAGATGAAAAAAAAACAATTGCAGATTTCTTTTTTTTTTTTTACTTATTGAAAGAAGAGATTCAAAAATAATATGATTCAACCTCAAACCCTTTTGAATGTAGCGGATAATAGCGGAGCCCGAGAATTGATGTGTATTCGAATCATAGGGGCTAGTAATCGACGATATGCTCATATTGGTGACGTTATTGTTGCTGTAATCAAGAAAGCCGTCCCAAATACACCTCTAGAAAGATCAGAAGTGATCAGAGCTGTAATTGTACGTACTTGTAAAGAACTCAAACGAGAAAACGGTATGATAATACGATATGATGACAATGCTGCGGTTGTTATTGATCAAGAAGGAAATCCAAAAGGAACTCGAATTTTTGGTGCGATTGCCCGAGAATTAAGACAGTTAAATTTCACTAAAATAATTTCATTAGCACCTGAGGTATTATAAGACGAGACCGTGAGATAGTTATAGTATTTGAATGAAATTAATTAGTAGATTGTGTATCACGCATATACCTTTTAAAATCCGTAACTATTTAATAAAATTAATAAAATAAAAAAGCATGTTGATTAGATCAAAATTCAAAGTAAACAATAATTTTCGTTTATCATGGGTAAGGACACTATTGCTAACATAATAACCTCTATTCGCAATGCTGACATGAATAGAAAAGGAATGGTTCGAATACCATCTACTAACATCACCGAAAACATTGTTAAAATACTTTTACGAGAAGGTTTTATTGAAAACGTAAGGAAACATCAGGAAAACAACAAGGATTTTTGGGTTTTAACCCTACGACATAGAAGGAATAGGAAAGGACCATATAAAACCATTTTAAATTTAAAACGGATCAGTCGACCTGGTCTACGAATCTATTCTAACTATCAACGAATTCCTAGAATTTTAGGCGGGATTGGGGTTGTAATTCTTTCTACTTCTCGAGGTATAATGACAGACCGAGAAGCTCGACTACAGGGAATCGGCGGAGAAATTTTGTGTTATATATGGTAATCTTTATGATAGTCGAATTATACACCGAACTCCCCTATATTGTAAAAAAAAGAGACAAGAGGTGGTTTATAATATCACTCCTCCCTCGTTAGTTGATACTTTGCAAGGGATTTTTGGTTTCACCTGGAATGAAAGAACAAAAAAAGGATTTATGAAGGTTTACTTACTGAATCACTTCCCAATGGTGTATTTTGGGTTTGTTTAGATAAGGGGGATCCTATTCTAGGTTACGTTTCAGGAAGGATTCGACATAGTTTGATACATATACTAGGTCATATAGAGTCAAAATTGCAGTAAGTTGTTACGATTCAACCAGCATATAATTTAGAGAATACGAAACAAAGATTCTAATGATTAGGTGAAGTAATCTTTTCAATTGAAATATTCCTTTTTTTGTAGAGATACAATTCGAAATAGGAAATTTCAAGACACTTATTTTCTTCCAATAAGTGGATTCGGAATTAAGGTAAGGAATGACCAATATGAAAATAAGGGCCTCCATTCGGAAAATTTGTGAAAAATGTCAACTGATCCGTAGGCGGAGACGAATTATAGTAATTTGTTCCAATCCGAGACATAAACAAAGACAAGGATAATCTTTATAAAAAAAAAGGACCCCTAAAGGCCACCCACGATATACACAGAAAAATAAAAAAAGGATCCTTTTTGACATGAAATGGATATATCCATATATCTCTGACTTAGATTTATGAGATCATAAAATATGGCAAAACCCATACCAAGAATCGGTTCACGTAGGAATGGACGTATTGGATCACGTAAAAGTACGCGTAGAATACCAAAGGGAGTTATTCATGTTCAAGCAAGTTTCAACAATACAATTGTTACTGTTACAGATGTACGGGGTCGTGTAATTTCTTGGTCCTCCGCCGGTACTTGTGGATTCAAAGGTACAAGAAGAGGTACGCCATTTGCCGCTCAAACCGCAGCAGGAAATGCTATTCGGGCAGTAGTGGATCAGGGTATGCAACGAGCAGAAGTCATGATAAAGGGCCCTGGTCTCGGAAGAGATGCAGCATTAAGAGCTATTCGTAGAAGCGGTATACTCTTAAGTTTCATACGGGATGTAACCCCTATGCCGCATAATGGCTGTAGGCCCCCTAAAAAACGACGTGTGTAAAAATAAACATTGAAGAGAAATTTCAAGAGAAATAAATAATTCAATGATTTGATCAAATAATATTACTATGGTTAGAGAGAAAATAAGCGTATCGACTCGGACACTAAAGTGGAAGTGTGTTGAATCAAGAGCAGACAGTAAGCGTCTTTATTATGGACGCTTTATTCTGTCTCCACTTATGAAGGGTCAAGCCGATACTATAGGCATTGCGATGCGAAAAGCTTTGCTTGGAGAAATAGAGGGAACATGTATCACACGTGCAAAATCTGAAAAAATACCACATGAATACTCTACCATAGTCGGTATTCAAGAATCAGTACATGAAATTTTAATGAATTTGAAAGAAATTGTATTGAGAAGTAATCTGTATGGAACTCGTGATGCGTCTATTTGTGTCAAGGGTCCCGGATACGTAACTGCTCAAGACATCATCTTACCGCCTTCTGTGGAAATCGTTGATAATACACAGCATATAGCTAACCTAACGGGGCCAATTAATTTGTGTATTGAATTAAAGATCGAGAGGAATCGCGGATATCGTATACAAACGCCAAATGATTTTCAAGACGCAAGTTATCCTATAGATGCTGTATTCATGCCTGTTCGAAATGCGAATTATAGTATTCATTCTTATGTAAATGGGAATGAAAAACAAGAGATACTTTTTCTCGAAATATGTACCAATGGAAGTTTAACTCCTAAAGAAGCACTTCATGAAGCCTCTCGGAATTTGGTTGATTTATTTATTCCTTTTTTACATGCGGAAGAAGAAAACTTCCATTTAAAAAACAATAAACATAAAGTTACTTTACCCCTTTTTATTTTTCATGAGAAATTGGCTAAACTAAGGAAAAAGAAAAAAGAAATAGCATTAAAATATATTTTTATTGACCAATCAGAATTGCCTCCTAGGATCTATAATTGTCTCAAAAGGTCCAATATACATACATTATTGGACCTTTTGAATAATAGTCCAGATGAACTTATGAAAATGCAAAATTTTCGCATAGAAGACGTAAAACATATATTAGACATTCTCGAAATGGAAAATAATTTTGCATAAATTCGAAATCCATTGGATTTCTTTTGTAGAAAAAACTTTAGAAAAAAAGACGAAAATAAAGTTTTGAATCTTTAACGGAATCCATATATAGTCAAAAAAAATGAAAAATTTAATTAAATACGTGTATCTAGGGGTAATTCACTTTGAAGCAACTATTCCCTAGATACACACGTTGTGATATTTTATTTATTTCACAATTGAATCAATTTAAAAAAGACCTAAAGTTAGGGATTTATCAATAGGTAATGTTGCTCCAATACCCAACCAAAGGGCTACTGCGGTACCAATCAAAAAGACGGTTGTTGCTACTGGACGACGAAATGGATTTTGGAATTTATTGACATTCTCCAAAAAAGGTACAGTTAATAATCCCGCAGGTACGGAAACCATTAAAAGAACACCCAATAACTTATTTGGCACTGTACGGAGTATTTGAAATACGGGAAAGAAATACCATTCTGGCAATATTTCCAAAGGC